TTTTTTTTTTATTTTATATATAAAAAAAATTAAAAATGGTTTAATGAACAATTAAATAAAAATTTTATTAATTTAATATAACATATATATATATGTATATTAAATATTTAATATATTATATAATATTAATATATTAAATATATTTATATAATTATTAATTATATTAATTTAATATAATTTATTTAAATTATAAAAATTTAAATAGCAATTTAGGTATTTAATTTAATATTATGAAAAAAAAAGAAAAGAAATCATTTAATATTTAATAATTGATATTAAATATTTTATATACTTATTTTTTTTATATATTAAATATTTAATATATATATAATTATATATTAATATATTTATAAATTATATATATATATATAAATATATTCATAAAAAAAAAAAAAAAAATCTATATGAGAAAATTATATATATAAATAAATTTTTATGATTTATAAAATTTAATTTAAATTTGTTTTACATGTAAATTTTAGTGTTAATTTTTAATTATTTTAATAATAATTATTAATATTTGCAGTAATTAAAATTAAAAATTTAAGAAATTAAGATTTAGAGATATTTTAAATTATTAACAAATTTTGTGCCAGCAGTTGCGGTTATACAAAAAATAATTTAAATTTTATTGGTATATAATAAATAAGAATTTTTATTTAAAATAAATATTAAATTATTAAGTGAAATTTTAATTTAATTAAAATTTATATTAATTTTATGATTTATTAAATTTTATGAAAAACTAGGATTAGATACCCTATTATTAAAAATTAAATTTATAATACTAAAATAGTAGATAATAATTTATTGAAACTTAAATAATTTGGCGGTATTTTAGTTCATTTAGAGGAATCTGTTTAATAATTGATAATCCACGAATAAATTTACTTAATTTATTATTTTGTATATCGTTGTTAAAAAAATATTTTTTAATAAAAATAATATTTAAAAATTTTTATATAAAATTAATTCAGATCAAGATGCAGATTATAATTAAGAATATAATGGATTACAATAAATAAATTTAAATGAATAATATTTTTTAATAAATATTTGAAGGTGGATTTAAATGTAATTTTAATTAATTTATTAAAATGATTATATATTAAAATATGTACATATTGCCCGTCGCTTTCATTAATAAATTGGAATAAGTCGTAACAAAGTAGAGGTACTGGAAAGTGTTTCTAGAAAGAACAAATTAGAGCTTGATAAAAGTATTTCATTTACATTGAAAAGATATTATATTATAATTAATTTGAGGGGGATAAATTAATAAAAGTATAAATAATAAAAAATTTTTAATATTAAAATATTTTAATGGGGGTTAAAGTATATTTAATAGAAAAAATAAAAAAAATTTATAGAAAATTAGTATTGTAAAAGAAATTTGAAATATATTGAAAATAAATTTATTTAAAAGTAAATTTAATTTATTGTATCTTGTGTATCAGAGTTTATTAATAATAATTTTTTTTTAAAAATTTTCTCGAATTTAAAAGAGATAATTAATTATTAAAGTTAATGTTGTATAATTATTTTAAATAATTAATTGGAAATGAAATGTTAATCGTTTTTAAATATATCTAGTTTTTTTAGAAAAAAATTTAATTTTAAATTTTAAAAAAATATAATTTTAATTAATTAAAATTATATTTTTAAAATTCAATATTTTAAGGGATAAGCTTTAAAATAAATTTTTATAATAAATTTTTATAATAATTAAGATTTTTAAAATTTATATTGTTTATAAATTATAATTTTTTATAAATAATTTTAATTAAATTAAAATTTTAAAATTTATTTAATTTTTTATTAAAAAATATTTTTTAATAATTTAAATTTAGATATAATGATAAAATTAGTATATAAGTAGATAAATATAGTTTATTATTTGATAAATTAATAAAAGGAATTCGGCAAAAATTTATATTCACTTGTTTATCAAAAACATGTCTTTTTGATTAATAATTTAAAGTCTAATCTGCCCACTGATAATATATTAAAGGGCTGCAGTATTTTGACTGTACAAAGGTAGCATAATCATTAGTCTCTTAATTGGTGACTTGTATGAAAGATTTGATGAAATATATACTGTCTTTTTTTAATTTATAAAATTTAATTTTTTAGTTAAAAAGCTAAAATAAATTTAAAAGACGAGAAGACCCTATAGAGTTTTATATTCATATAAATTAAAATTTTTTATAAGATTTAAAATTTTAATTTATATGAATATTTTATTGGGGTGATAGAAAAATTAAAATAACTTTTTTTATAGTTTTACATTAATAAATGAATAAATGATCCGTAATTTGCGATTATAAGATAAAATTACCTTAGGGATAACAGCGTAATTTTTTTTTTTAGTTCAAATAAGAAAAAAAGTTTGCGACCTCGATGTTGGATTAAGATAAAATTTAAATGCAAAAGTTTAAAATTTTTGATCTGTTCGATCATTAAAATCTTACATGATCTGAGTTCAAACCGGTGTAAGCCAGGTTGGTTTCTATCTTTAGATTAATAAAATATTTTAGTACGAAAGGATCAAATATTTAAAATAGTTTTATTTAAAAGAATTTTAATAATAGGAAATATTTTTAAATATGACTATTTTGGCAGAGAAAATGTAATGATTTTAGAAATCATAAATATATAATTTGATTATATATGTAGTAGATGATAGTGAAAGATATAATAATAATAATTTTAGGAATATTAGTTTTAATTTTAGGGGTATTAATTGGGGTTGCTTTTCTTACATTATTAGAACGTAAAGTTTTAGGTTATATTCAAATTCGAAAAGGTCCTAATAAAGTTGGATATATAGGAATTTTACAACCTTTTTCTGATGCTATTAAATTATTTACTAAAGAACAAATTTTTCCAAAATATTCTAATTATATTTCTTATTATTTTTCTCCTATTATTAGTTTTATTTTATCTTTAATAGTATGAATATTAATTCCTTATTATTTTAATATAATTAGATTTAATTTAGGAGTTTTATTTTTTTTATGTTGTACAAGAATAGGTGTTTATACTGTTATAGTTGCAGGATGATCATCAAATTCTAATTATTCTTTATTAGGGGGATTACGAGCTGTTGCACAAACAATTTCTTATGAAGTAAGATTAGCTTTAATTATATTATCAAGAATTATATTAATTATAGATTTCAATATAATAAAATTTTTTATTTATCAGGATTTAATTTGATTTTTTTTTCTAATATTACCTTTAAGAATATGTTGAATTTCTTCAAGTTTAGCTGAAACTAATCGAACTCCTTTTGATTTTGCTGAAGGAGAAAGAGAATTAGTTTCAGGGTTTAATATTGAATATAGAAGAGGGGGATTTGCTTTAATTTTTTTAGCAGAATATTCAAGAATTTTATTTATAAGAATATTATTTGTTTTATTATATTTGGGAGGTTATAATATATCATTATTTTTTTATTTAAAATTGATTTTTATTTCATTCTTATTTATTTGAGTTCGTGGGACATTGCCTCGTTATCGATATGATAAATTAATATATTTATCTTGAAAAAGATATTTACCTATTTCTTTAAATTATTTATTATTTTTTGTAGGATTAAAAATATTTTTAATATAGTTATTAATTTTAGTATAAATTAATAGAATAAAATTATTCTTTCATAAGTTTTCAAAACAAATGCTTTAACAAGCTCATTAATTATTAATTAAAAATTAAATTATCTCAAATTTTATTAATAATAGGATTAATTAAAAAGTAAGAAAAATAAAAAATAGTAAGTAATTGGCCAGTAATAATATAAGGATCTTCAACAGGACGAGCTCCAATTCAAGTTAATAAAATAATAATGGATACTATAGATCAAAATAATATTTGATTAATAGGATAGAATTGAATTCCTTGAATTTTTTTATTAAAAGTTAAGGGGAGAATAATTAAAATTAAAATAGATATAACTAAAGCAATGACTCCCCCTAATTTATTAGGAATGGATCGTAAAATTGCATAAGCAAATAAAAAATATCATTCAGGTTGAATATGAATTGGAGTTACTAAAGGATTAGCAGGGATAAAATTATCTGGATCTCCTAAAAGATAAGGATTAGTTAATGTTAATATAATTAGTAATATTAATATGATAATAAATCCAATTAAATCCTTAAAAGTAAAAAATGGATGAAAAGGGATTTTATCTAAATTTCTATTAATTCCTAAAGGATTATTTGAACCTGTTTGATGTAAGAATAATAAATGAATTATAGTTAATATTAAAATAATAAATGGAAATAAAAAATGAAATGAATAAAAACGAGTTAATGTAGCATTATCAACAGCAAATCCCCCTCAAATTCAATTTACTAATATAGTTCCTAAATAGGGAATAGCAGATAAAAGATTAGTAATTACTGTAGCTCCTCAAAATGATATTTGTCCTCAAGGTAAAACATATCCTATGAATGCTGTAGCTATTAAAATAAATAAAATAATAATTCCTACTATTCAAGTAAATTTTAAATTAAATGATTCATAATAAATTCCTCGTCCAATATGTAAGTAAATACAAATAAAAAAAAATGAAGCTCCATTAGCATGTAAAGTTCGAATTAGTCACCCATAATTAACATTTCGACAAATATAATTTACTCTATAAAAGGCTAATTCAATATTAGCTGTATAATATATAGTTAAAAATAGTCCTGTTAAAATTTGAATAATTAAACATAAAGCTAATAATGATCCAAAATTTCATCATAATGAAATATTAGATGGAGAAGGTAAGTCAATTAATGATCCATTAATAATTTTAAATAATGGATGAGTTTTTCGTAAAGGTAAAAATTTATTTATCATTAGTGTAAAATTTAAAGTTAATTTGATAGTCGTAAAGGACCAAAAAAAATGTTTGTAATATTAACTACTGCTACTAAAGTAATAAATAAATAAATAATTAATATTATTATTATTAAGTGGGTATAATTATTATATAATTTAGATAAATTGATTTTATTTTCATTATTAAAAAAAATAAATAAATTTTTAAAATTAATTATTTCATAATTATTGATAAAATTTAATCAATTTATATTATATATATATATATATCTTAATATAATTGATAATGAAAAAATAAAAATTAAAATTATTTTAATAAAAAAATTATTATAAAATATTTCATTAGAAGCAATTCTTGATACGTAAATAAATAAAACTAATAATCCTCCTAAAAATACTAAAAATAAAATATAAGAAAATCAATATGTATTAATTAATATTCCAGATAATAAACAAATTAGTAAAGTTTGAAGTAAAATTAATAATCCTATAGATAAGGGATGATTAAAAAAAAATATTATAATAGAGAATATTATAATTAATAAAGATAAAAATATTTTTAAGATTTCAAAGAATAGTTTATAAAAAATAATAATTTTGGAGATTATTGATAAAGAATTTCTTTTTCTTTGAAGTTTTTAAAGTAATATGCTTATTTTTGATTTACAAGACCAATGTTTTAATTTTAAACTATAAAAACAAATGATAATTTTAAATATATGATTTATTATTTTTATTATATTTTTATGTGGGAATATAATTTTTGTTTCTAAACATAAACATTTATTAATTGTTTTATTAAGATTAGAATTTATTGTATTAAGAGTATTTTTTTTAATAATAATTTATTTAAATTATATTGAATATGATATATATATATTAATAATTTTTTTATTATTTACTGTTTGTGAAGGGGCATTAGGTTTATCTATTTTAGTTTCTATAATTCGTACACATGGTAATGATTATTTTAAAAGATTTAATTTATTATAATGATAAAATTTTTAATAATAATAATTTTTATAATTCCTTTATGTTTTATAAAAAATATATTTTGATTGGTTCAAATAATATTAATATTAGTTATATTTATTTTTATAAATATAAGTTTAAATATTAATAATTTTTGTAATTTAAGATATATAATAGGTTGTGATTTAATTTCTTTTGGTTTAATTTTATTAAGAATTTGAATTTGTATATTAATGATTATAGCAAGAGAATCATTATATAAAAGTAAATTTTATATTAATTTTTTTTTATTAAATATTATTATTTTATTAATTATATTATATTTAACATTTAGAGTATTAAATTTATTTATATTTTATTTATTTTTTGAGGGAAGATTAATTCCAACTTTATTATTAATTATTGGTTGAGGTTATCAACCTGAACGAATTCAAGCTGGAATATATTTATTATTTTATACATTATTTGTTTCTTTACCAATATTAATAGGAATTTTTTTTATTTTTGATTATTTAAATTATTTAACTATTTATTTTATAAAGTTTTTTAGTATAAATTTATATTTATTATATTTATCAATGATTTTAGCTTTTTTAGTAAAAATACCTATATATTTTGTACATTTATGATTACCTAAAGCTCATGTTGAAGCTCCAGTATCTGGCTCAATAATTTTAGCAGGAATTATATTAAAATTAGGAGGATATGGATTATTGCGAATTTTAATTCTTTTTCAAAATATTAATATAAAAATAAATTTTATTTGGATTATTATTAGATTATTGGGAGGTTTATATATTAGATTAAATTGTTTTTGTCAAGTAGATATAAAATCTTTAATTGCTTATTCATCTGTTGCTCATATAAGATTGGTAATTGGGGGAATTATAACAATAAATTATTGAGGTTATTTAGGTTCTTATATTATAATAATTGGTCATGGATTATGTTCATCTGGTATATTTTGTTTAGCAAATATTAATTATGAACGTTTACATAGTCGTAGATTATTTTTAAATAAGGGTATAATAAATTTTATACCTTCAATAAGTTTATGGTGATTTTTATTAATATCTTCTAATATAGCAGCTCCTCCTTCTATAAATTTAATAGGAGAAATTAGATTAATTAATAGATTAGTAAGTTGATCTTGATTATCAATAATTATATTAATTTTAATATCTTTTTTTAGAGCAGGTTATAGATTATATTTATATTCATATACTCAACATGGTAAGTATAATCTTAGAATTTATAGATTTTATACTGGTGTTTCTCGTGAATATTTAATATTAATTTTACATTGATTACCTTTAAATATATTAATTTTAAAAATTGAATATTTTATAATTTGATTTTAATTTAAATAATTTATATAAAATATTGATTTGTGGAGTCAAAAATATGAGAAATCATTTTAAATTATTAAAAATTATTCAATTTGTTTTATTAGATTTTTTTTTTTATTTTTTTTTAGAATAATAAATTTTTTTTTTATAATTTATTTTATTATGGAGAATTTGGTTTTATTTTTAGAGTGGGAAATTATTTCTTTTAATTCGATGAATATTGTTATATCAATTATTTTAGATTGAATATCTTTATTATTTATAATATTTGTTTTAATAATTTCATCTTCTGTTATTTATTATAGAAAAAGATATATAAGATCTGAAATAAATTTAAATCGATTTATTATTTTAGTATTATTATTTGTTTTTTCAATAATTTTATTAATTATTAGTCCTAATATAATTAGAATTTTTTTAGGTTGAGATGGATTAGGATTGGTTTCTTATTGTTTAGTAATTTATTATCAAAATATTAAATCTTATAATGCTGGAATATTAACTGCTTTATCTAATCGAATTGGAGATGTTATAATTTTAATAGTAATTTCTTGGATAATAAATTATGGAAGATGAAATTATATTTTTTATTTAAATTTTATAAATAATGATTATTCAATAAAAATTATTGGAATTTTAGTAATTATTGCAGCTATAACTAAAAGAGCTCAAATTCCTTTTAGTTCTTGATTACCTGCTGCTATAGCAGCTCCTACACCTGTTTCAGCTTTAGTTCATTCTTCTACGTTAGTAACTGCTGGAGTTTATTTATTAATTCGATTTAATATATTATTAATTGATATATTTTTTTTTAAATTATTATTATTGTTATCTGGATTGACAATATTTATAGCTGGAATTACTGCTAATTATGAATTTGATTTAAAAAAAATTATTGCATTATCTACTTTAAGACAATTAGGTTTAATGATAAGAATTTTAAGAATAGGATTACCAGAGTTAGCTTTTTTTCATTTATTAACTCATGCTATATTTAAGGCTTTATTATTTATATGTGCTGGGGTAATTATTCATATAATAAATGATAATCAAGATATTCGTTTTATAGGTGGGATTAGTTTATATATTCCTATAACTTCTTTATGTATAAATATTTCTAATTTAGCTTTATGTGGAATTCCTTTTTTAGCTGGGTTTTATTCTAAGGATTTAATTTTAGAAATAGTAAGAATAAGAAATTTAAATATATTAATTTTTTTTTTATATTATTTTTCTACAGGTTTAACAATATTTTATACAATTCGTTTATTAATATATTTAATAATTAATGACTATAATTTATTTTCTATTTATAATTTATATGATGAGGATTATATTATATTAAAAAGTATATTTTTATTATTATTTATAAGTTTAGTTACTGGAAGATTTTTAATATGAATAATTTTTAATTATCCTTATATAATTTATTTATCATTTAATATAAAAATGATAGTTATTTATGTTAGATTAATAGGGTTATTTATAGGTTATTTAATTAGTAATATAAAGATTTATTCATTAAATAAGTTTTTAATAACTTATAATTTAAGAAATTTTTTATCTTTAATGTGATTTATACCAAATTTATCTACATATGGTCTTAATTTTTATATTTTAAATTATAGTCAAGGTTTAATAAAAAATATTGATTTAGGTTGAGTAGAAATATATAGAGGTCAAGGTATATTTAAAATTATTAAAAATTATTCAATTTTTTATTATTTATATCAAATAAATAATTTTAAAATTTATTTATTTAGATTTATTTTATGAATAATAATTTTTTATTTTATATTATTAATTTAAAATTTAAATAGCTTATATTTAGAGCATAATATTGAAGATATTAAGGAGATTGTATAATCTTTAAATATTTATAAAAAAATTTTTTTATTTTTACAATGAAAATGTAATGTTTTATTTTAAACTATATAAATTATAGAAATATTAATGATTTTAATCACTATTAATTAAGTTAGCAGCTTAATTTTAATATATTTCAGTTTTAATTGGAATATATTAATTCAATAGTATCATTAACAGTGATATACCTCTATTTGGTTTCAATTAATAAATAAGGAGTTGACTAACTCATTCTTTTAAGTCGAAATTAAATGCAATTTATTGCTTCTTATTTAAGATAAATTGATAAATCAATATTTTTTGAATGCAAATCAAATGTTTTATTAAACTATAATCCTTAATTAGTTCAGTTGAGTATATTTTGATTTCATTCATGATATAATCCTAATAGTAAAATAATTAAAAAAAAAAATCTAATTTTTATTAATATAATGAAATTAGTTAAATTAAATGATATAATAATTGGAAAAAGAAGAGCAATTTCAATATCAAAAATTAAAAAAATTACTGTAATTAAAAAGAAATGTAAGGAAAATGGAATTCGAGCTGAAGATTTTGGATCAAACCCACATTCAAATGGAGAGCATTTTTCTCGATCTATAAAAGATTTTTTTGATAAAATTATAGATAATATTATTATAATATTAGAAATGATAATAATTAAAATTGATATAATTAATAATAAAATAATTATTTATATTAAAATGAATTAAACTTTTTGATTGGAAATCAAATATACTAAATATATTATATAAATAAATTAATTTCCTCATCAATAGATGGAGATATAAAGGAATAATCATACTACATCAACAAAATGTCAATATCATGCTGCTGCTTCAAATCCAAAATGATGTTTATTTGAGAAATGATTATTTAAATGACGAATAAAACATGTTATTAAAAAGATTGTTCCAATAATTACATGTAATCCATGAAATCCCGTTGCTATGAAAAAAGTTGATCCATAAATACTATCAGCAATAGTAAAAGGTGCTTCAATATATTCATGAGCTTGAAGAATAGTAAAATAAATTCCTAATATAATGGTAATAAATAATCTTTGAGTAGTTTGGGAATGATTATTTTCTATTAATGCATGATGAGCTCAAGTTACTGTTACTCCTGATCTAATTAAAATAATAGTATTTAATAAAGGGATTTGAAATGGGTTAAATGGGATAATATTTAATGGAGGTCATATAGCCCCAATTTCAATATTAGGTGATAAACTTCTATGAAAAAAAGCTCAAAAAAAAGATAAAAAAAAAAATACTTCAGAAATAATAAAAAGAATTATTCCTCATCGTAATCCTTTTGAAACTAAAATAGTATGTTTACCTTGTAAGGTTCCTTCACGACAAATATCTCGTCATCATTGATATATAGTTAAAATAATAATAATATAACCTAAAATTATTATATTTAAATTAAAGTTATGGAATCATTTAATTATACCAGTAACTAATGTTATTACACCGATAGCTCCAGTTAATGGTCATGGTCTATAATCTACTAAATGATATGGGTGATTGTGATTTATTGTCATTAATTTACTTCTCTAGAATAAAGAGTTCTAAGAATAGAAATTACATAGGATTGAATAATAGCAACAGCAGATTCTAAAATTAAAAGTAAAATTTGTACAAAAATTAAAATGAATAATATAAAAAATGATAAATTAGAGCTAGTTCTTCTTAATAATGTTAATAATAAATGTCCTGCAATTATATTAGCCGTTAAACGAACAGCTAAAGTTCCAGGTCGAATAATATTACTAATAGTTTCAATTAATACTATGAATGGTATTAAAATAGTTGGAGTTCCTTGAGGAATTATATGAATAAATATATGTTGATAATTATTAATTCACCCATATAATATAAATCTAATTCATAAAGATAATGAAATTGATAATGAAATAGTTAAATGACTTGTTCTAGTAAAAATGTAAGGGAATAATCCTAAAAAATTATTAAATAAAATAAAGGTAAATAATGAGATAAAAATAAAAGTTGATCCGTTAAATCTATTAATACCTAATAATATTTTAAATTCATTATGAAGTTTATTAGTAATAAAATTTCATAAAATATAATGTCGATTAGGAATTAATCAAAAAGAATATGGAATAAATATTAATCCAATAAAAGTTCTAATTCAATTTAATGATAAATTAAATAAATTTGTTGTAGGATCAAAAATTGAAAATAAATTACTTATCATTTTCAATTTATATTTTTAAAATTTTTTTTATTAAAATAAAATAATTTTTTGAAATTATTAATATTAAAAATATAATAATTTATAATATTAAATAAAATAAAAATTATAATAAAGAAAAAAAAAGATAATAATCAATTAATAGGTATTATTTGAGGAATAAAAGAATATTACTAGTGTAATAATTTAAATTTGACATATTTATGTTATATATTTAACTAATTCTTTCATTAGAAGTAATTGCTAATTTACTATTAAATGGTTTAAGAGACCAGTACTTGCTTTCAGTCATCTAATGATGAATAATTATTAATTCAATTAATAAAATTTTTAATAGAAATTCTTTCAATTACAATAGGTATAAAACTATGATTAGCTCCACAAATTTCTGAACATTGACCAAAAAAAATTCCTGGACGATTAATAAAAAATCTAGTTTGATTTAGACGACCAGGATTAGCATCTACTTTTACTCCTAGAGATGGAATAGTTCATGAATGAATTACATCAGTAGCAGTTACTATAATTCGAATTTGATTATTTATAGGTAAGATAATTCGATTATCAACATCTAATAAACGAAAGTTTTCAGGAGTATTTTTATTATATTGAATTATATATGAATCAAATTCAATATTATTAAAATCTGAGTATTCATAACTTCAATATCATTGATGTCCAATAGATTTTAAAGTAATTAAAGGATTATTAAGTTCATCTAATAAATATAATAAACGTAATGAAGGTAAAGCAATGAAAATTAATGTAATTGCAGGAATAATAGTTCAAATTAATTCAATTATTTGTCCTTCTAATAAAAATCGATTAATAAATTTATTAAAGAATAAAATAAATATTAAATAACCTACTAAAATAGTAATTATAATTAAAATAATTAAAGTATGATCATGAAAAAAGATAATTTGTTCTATTAAAGGTGAAGCACTATTTTGAAGATTAAAATTAGATCAAGTTGGCATTTCTAAAAAAAGGAAATTCCTTTATAAATGGGGTTTAAATCCATTACATATTATCTGCCATATTAGAAGTTTCTTAAAATAGGTAATTCATTATAAGAGTGTTCTGAAGGAGGTAAATTTTGTAATCATTCAATTGAAGAAGATATATTTAAAGAAAATAAGATTATACGTTGATTAATTATAGATTCTCAAATGATTATTATTATTATTATTATTGATAATAAGGAAATATAAGAACCAAATGAGGAAATAATATTTCATGAGGTAAAACTATCAGGATAATCAGAGTATCGTCGAGGTATACCTGATAAACCTAAGAAATGTTGAGGAAAAAAAGTTAAATTTACTCCAATAAATATTGATAAAAATTGAATTTTTAATAAATAATTATTTATTGATAATCCTGTAAATAGAGGGTATCAATGAATAAATCCACCTATAATTGCAAATACAGCTCCTATAGATAAAACATAATGAAAATGAGCTACAACATAATAAGTATCATGTAATGTTACATCAATTGAAGAATTAGCTAAAATTACTCCTGTTAATCCTCCTACTGTAAATAAAAAAACAAATCCCAATCTTCATAAAATAGATGGACTATAATTAATTTGAGATCCATGTAATGTTGCTAATCAACTAAAAATTTTAATACCTGTTGGTACAGCAATAATTATAGTTGCAGAAGTAAAATAGGCTCGAGTATCAATATCTATTCCTACGGTAAATATGTGATGAGCTCAAACAATAAATCCTAATAAACCAATTGCTATTATAGCATAAATTATTCCTAAACATCCAAAAGTTTCCTTTTTTCCACTTTCTTGAGAAATAATATGTGAAATTATCCCGAAACCAGGTAAAATTAAAATATAAACTTCTGGATGACCAAAAAATCAGAATAAATGTTGATATAAAATAGGATCACCACCTCCTGCTGGATCAAAAAATGAAGTATTAAGATTTCGATCTGTTAAAAGTATGGTAATAGCACCAGCTAAAACAGGTAGAGATAATAATAAAAGTAAAGCTGTAATTCCTACTGCTCATACAAAGAGAGGTATTTGATCAAATGACATATTATTAATTCGTATATTAATAATAGTTGTAATAAAATTAATAGCTCCTAAAATAGATGAAATTCCGGCTAAATGTAAAGAAAAAATAGCTAAATCAACTGAACTACCTCCATGAGCGATATTAGAAGATAAAGGAGGGTAAACAGTTCATCCAGTTCCCGCTCCATTTTCAACAATTCTTCTAGAAATTAATAAAGTTAATGAAGGGGGTAATAATCAAAATCTTATATTATTTATTCGGGGGAAAGCTATATCTGGAGCTCCTAATATTAATGGTACTAATCAATTTCCAAATCCTCCAATTATAATTGGTATAACTATAAAAAAAATTATAATAAAAGCATGAGCTGTTACAATAGTATTATAGATTTGATCATCTCCAATTAAAGATCCAGGGTTACCTAATTCAGTACGAATTAATAATCTTAAAGAAGTTCCTACTATTCCTGCTCAAATACCAAAAATAAAATATAATGTTCCAATATCTTTATGATTTGTTGAATAAAGTCATTTTCGCTAATAAAATGGCTGAGTACAAGCGATAAATTGTAAATTTATTAACGAGAAAGATCTCTTTTATTAAATGAAGTCTTATAGTCAATAATGATATAAAATTGCAAATTTTAAGGAGTAAATTATAAATACTAAGGCTTAAAGAAATTACTTTTTTTATAATTTTGAAGATTATTAGTTTATATAACTTAAAACCTTTATATAAATATAAAAGTTCTAATAATTATACCTAATAAAGAAATTATTCTTAAAATATTCATAATTAATAATAAGTAATTTTTTATGAAGTTTTTAAATCATTTTATTTTTAAATAATTAAATATAATAGATGAATATATAATTCGAATATAAAAAAATAATATAATTAATCTTATTATAATAAAAATAAATCTAATAATAAATAATTTATTTGTAATAAGAAAATTAATAATAATTCATTTAGGAAAAAATCCTAAAAAGGGGGGTAATCCTCCTAATGATAAAAAATTAATTAATAAAAATATTTTTAATGAAAATTTTATATTTATAATAAATAATTGATTAATATAATATATATTTATTATATTAAAAAAAAAACATATAATTCTAATTAAAAATGAATATATTATTAAATAAAAAATTCATAAATTTTCTGTTATTATTAATGCTGCTAATATTCAACCTAAATTATTAATAGATGAAAATGATATTAATTTTCGTAATGATGTTTGATTAATTCCTCCTATTGTTCCAATGATAACATTAAAAATTATAATAAATATTAAAAAATTACAATTTATGTAATAAGATAATAAAATTATTGGGGAAATTTTTTGTCATGTTATTAAAATAAAACAATTAAATCAAGATAAACCTTCAATAATATTAGGGAATCAATAATGAAAGGGGGTTGATCCTATTTTTATTAATATGGAAGAATTAATTAAAATAGAAATTAAATTATTAATTTCAAAATTTTTTAATATAATTATTTTTAATAAAATTGAAAATAAAAAATTAATAGATGCAATTGATTGAGTAAGAAAATATTTTAAGGCTGCTTCTGATGATAGAAGATTTTTAGAATTGGAAATTAGGGGGATAAATCTTAATAAATTGATTTCTAATCCAATTCAACAACCTAATCAAGAATTAGCTGAAATAGAAATTAAAGTTCTAAAAAAAAGAATAAAATAAAAAAATATTTTATTTGAATTTAAATTAAAAAAAATCTAAAATAGGGGGTTAGTTTTGTTATTTAAATTCAATAAATATATATTTTAGTGTAAGATGCACAATAATTTTTGATATTATTAGATATAGTTTAATTCTATAAAATATAATAAAGGTAGAAATCTACTTAATTTATCCTATCAGAATAATCCTTTAATCAGGCACTTTATTTTTAAAAAAAAGGGGTTTCCTTTATATTTGGGGTATGAACCCAAAAGCTTAAATTTAGCTTATTTTTAA